TTTTATGATTTCATTGCCCAATAAGGTTATCAAATGAATTGTAATTACAATTGAAACAATAGAAAAGGAAATATGAGTTAATATATGCTCTAAAGTTGAAAATATCATAAAAATGAAAAAAAGGGAGGTAATCCCTTATATTAATTAAGAAATAGAAATGGGGAATTTGATTTATTTTTATTATAGGATCTATTGGATCTGTTTTAGAAGATGGCATGCCGCCACTCGGACTCGAACCGAGATGCTCTAGCACTGCTTCCTAAGAGCAGCGTGTCTACCGATTTCACCATAGCGGCTTGCTCGAACTCATAATAGCCTATTTCTATTCAAGCGTCGAGATTGAACAAGTCAATTCAATCAAATAAGTTTTTTTTTAGTAAAGATTTAAATTGATAAAAAAAATGAGTTCAAAAGTCAATTTTAAGGTTCATTAGTTTCATTTATTTTACTTTAGGATGTCCGGTTTATTTATCGTTTATTTATCTTAGGGTTTTAACTTAGGTTATCCTATTCTAAAATACAACTCTTGCAACTAGATAATTCTCTCAATAGAATAAGAAAACTGTTTTCATTTTTTACTTTTATTGTCATGATTTCTGGTTTATCTGATTTCATAAATTTGAAACAAAAAATAAAAATTCTCAATGAATTTTAAATATGTCTATTTTGGATTACTTCAAATTGACACATTATTTGTACATAATATCTCAATCTCAACAATTAAGTTCTTTTTTTGATATTGATTGGGCGGAAAATTGGAGATATATGGTGAATTCCTTACATAGTGTAAATACAATAAATTAAGAAGTCAGAAAATTATCCAAATTTGAACGTGGAATCAATTAGTTTCAACAATTCATTAATTTGAACTAAAAACCTTATATATGCCCTTCCCGAGAAAGATAAAAATTTTTCATTATTGTAAAGGTCGATGGGGAGTCTTATTTTCCCCACCACCTAAATTTGAGTTAAAATATACTAAAAAGAAATAAAAAATTTTGTATTTTTTTCTTTAATTCTTTTTTTTTATTCATAAAACAGAAGAATTCTTTTATAAGATTAAGGGTCTATTTCATATTGATTAGAATATGGACTACCAATTGTTAATTTTATATCAACTATCGATATTAACAAATTACTGAGCCCATTTTTTGACTCAAATCCATTCCGATTATTCCCATATTTTAGGACTTATTTGTTTGTCGTACAAAAAAACTTTTTGAATTTCCAGTAGAAAGAGATTTCCCTAATGACAAAGCTTTTAACGCCGCCCAATATCCTTTCCTTTTCCAAATATTTTTACGAATACGCTTTTTTGATATCGAAGTACGTTTTTTTGGAACTGCCATTTAAAAGTTACTCATTGTTATAGTTGGATGTGAAAGACATCTATTGTTCAAAACGAATTCTTATTTCTTATTCATTATCTCTTTTTTCTCTAAATAAGATTCTCTTCATAAAAAAGAAATATATATATGTCAAAGATCCGTGAAAATTGGAGCAAAAATTACTCGAAATAAGAAAATTTTGATTCCATACCCTAGTCATAAAACCAAAAATTTTTGGTTTGGAACTCTTAGTTCTCGTTGTTTATCTCTAAAAGTTATGTCTTTAGAATCTTCTAAATAAAACTTAATAAAATAAAACTAAATAAAGAACCTAAAAGACCTTTCTTTTCCTCATTCTATACATGTAATAAAATACCTCAAAGGATTGTAAACTTTTGCCTAATAAATTGAGTCTTTTTTTAGTCAAACTTAAGAAAAAATACACCTAAATTCAATAATTCAATTTTAAAAGTCGAATGACACTTGTAAGAAATCTCTTAAAAGATACGTGGTTTGATAAAAAAATATCTCAGTCATTTTTTATCCTTTCTCGAAAAAAAAAGTTCATTTTAGATCTATAATCTTCTAAACTTTACTAACAAATCGTTTTGATTGAAATGCAAAACAATCAATCCCATAATGAATTAGTTAACGAGTTGAAATAAACTAACTAAAATAAAGAGCTTTTATTTCATTAGACCGCTGACCTTAGTTAATCCTATAATTCATATCGGCATCAAGTACTTTTTTTAGCCTAAATTTTTATCCTTGTTCTACGAATATAAATTATTATTACGATAATTTATCGTAATCGTAATAATTATCGTAATAATAATTTATATTTTTATTTTCCTATTATAAGTATTCGTTTTTATATGTCACTTGGTCATATCATTTGACCAATTGTAACTTCTTGTTTTGAACATTTGAACGATTTTGAAAAGACTCAGAATAAATACTTATAAAATTTTTAAATAAGTTAGTGCATATCTTGATTTTTTATTGACTTTTTTGAAAGAGGTAAGATCCGGTGAATCGGAAACAATTAATTAAGAATAAAAAACTTTTTTTATGGAACAGACATATCAATATGCGTGGATAATACCTTTTCTTCCACTTCCAGTTCCTATGTTAATAGGGTTGGGACTTCTTCTTTTTCCGACGGCAACAAA